CTATCGATACTTTCAAAGTTAGAAGAAAGAAGAAATTACTCGATTTCCTAGATGACATACTATCCTCAAATAAGAATAAAACCTTAGTATTTTTTTTGTATCTCATCAAAAATGGAAATTTTTTAAGTTTATTGAAGAAGTTCTATTTACTCAATAAACCTCCCTCTCTTTTGTTTGCCCACTATTATATTTTTTAATTTATAATAAAAAATTATATATATTATGTAATATATAATATATCTAAAAAAGTTCTGATATTATCTTGAAAAATTAAAAACTTAGACTAGTAATCTTTGACGAACAGGATAAATAATTTTTTTTCTTTCGACACAAGAAAGAGATGTGGAAAATTCCTTTTCTTGTGTCGAATACTAGGAAGATGAATAATCGTCCCTATAATTTTGTGTTCCACGCATTTATCCGTTCTATTCCCCGCTTACTTATGTCTAGTATCTAGTTTAATTTCATTCAATTAGAATAGAAAACACTATTAATGAATTTTATGACATTGAAATGTGATAATAGTAACATAATAATACTACCCCAATTTGGATTCAAAAAAAGTAAAAAGTCTTCTTCACAATCTACATACTATGACTAGGAATGCGGTACAAGGAATTCCCGACATCTCGTAGAAAACAAGTATAAAAAAGCAAAAGGCTTTTCATAATGTCCATTTTTTATCATAAAGAGTCGTCAAAAAAAATTTTGTTCTTTTTACGTTATGAGCTCAATGGCGATAAATCCGCGAGTCTAGAAATTCATTTCTGACAATTGAACCTTCTCGAACTGTTTCTTTTTAAGAACCAAAAAGATTTGTGCCAAAATAACAGATGCCAAGAAGAACAAAAGGCCTTGGACACGTAAGGGATCTTGAAGTACTATTTCTGCATCTCCCTGACCAAATCCGCCCACATTAGGATTACTCGTCAACGGTTGATCCAATTTGATAGATTCGCCTTCTGAAACAAGAAGTTCTGGCCCTGGAGGGATAATATCAACCACTTGACGTCCATCCGATGCATCCGCTATGGTTATTTCGTAACCCCCTTTTTCTTTTCGTATTATTTTACCTACTATACCTGCTGATGTAGCATTATAAACTGTATTGTTACTTTTGCTCCCGTCGGGATAAATCTGACCCCTTCCCCTGTTTCCGCCTACGTACATAGGATATTTTAAGAAGTGAACCTCTTTCGTAGTAGCGGGGTCCGGGGAAAGGATAGGAAAGGTGATTTCACTATATTTCTGACCAGGAACGGGGCCTATCACAAGAATATTTTTTTTATTGGGGCGATAGCTCTGAAAAGACAGATTGCCTATCTTTTCTTTCATCTCGGGGGAAATCCGATCGGCAGGAGCTAATTCAAAACCCTCTGGTAAAATAAGAACAGCCCCTACATTCAAAGCACCCTTTTTACCATTAGCAAGAACCTGTTTTAGTTGCATATCATAAGGGATTCGAACAACTGCTTCAAATACAGTATCTGGAAGTACCGTTTGTGGAACTTCAATATCCACGGGCTTATTAGCTAAATGGCAATTGGCACATACAATACGACCAGTCGCTTCTCGTGGATTTTCATAACCTTGCTGTGCAAAAATGGGATATGCACTTGAAATGGATGGCCGAGTTATGATATATATCATGAGCGATACGGAAATGGATCGATTAATTTGTTCCTTTATCCAAGAAAAAGTCTTTCTAGTTTGCATGGTCCAACCATTGAGCCCAAAAATGTCTACAATAAATTTGGTAGGTCGCTAACCTAGTTCCCTATCCGCAATTCTGCTATTTACTGGAATAATTTTACTGGAATAAATAATATTTAATATATAGAATAAATCTTTGGGATGGGTAGAAATAGAAAGAGTAAGTATGATTTTACATGCTTTGCTTCTGTACAACTACAAAGTAAGAAACGTTAGAATTGAATTGGATTAATATCCGTAGATCCTTTTTTAATCATTCATTGAATGATAAATCACTACAAGTGACGGAGAAACACGATTTAAATAACGAAAAATCCAAAATTTAAATAGAGTATCTAGAATGACTGGAAAAGTAGAAACAAGACCAGATATAATTTGATCATTATGAGCAAATCCAAAATCTTTGTAGACAAAGCCAATCATTAGTTCCCAACCATGGGGCGAATGGAATCCGATACATAAATCTGTTAATAAAAGAATCGAAAAAGCTTTTATTGTGTCACTTAAGTTATATAGGAATTCCTGAGCCCAAGAGTTAAGAATAACAAGTTCTTCATTACCCAAAATAGAATAACCGCTTAGAATAACGAAACATATTATATTTGTCGAGAAGTGCAAAATCGTATGAATATGATCCTCGTTGTGTATCTTGATTAATTGGAGCGTTTCTTTGTGGATTCCTATACGAAGGTTTTGTAGATGTGTCTCCGAGTATTCCTTGATCATTTCCTCCAAAAGAAGGATTTCTTCCAATTCTATGAAATTTTTTATAATATTCTTTTCTTGAATATCATTCAAAAAAATTTCAGATTGCCTAGTATTCCACCAATAAGTAACCCAAGATTCCAGACTTTTATTAAATGAGAGAGAAATCCACCAGGGCAAAAATACTATAGATGCAAGATATAAAAGAGGGGTGAATGCTTTCTTTTTTGACATTTTTTCATTTCGTCTATTAATTTTTAATTTTAATGAATCGACCTCATTAGTTGACTCTACGCCATCCAATATTTCTCTCATGCATGAGTTCTATTACAAAGTATCGAACTTATTAATTATTAATCTATTCACTTTTTTTTTATTTGTGATTTCGGAGTTAGTCTTTGAATGTAGAAAGAATACAGAAATAGATTAAGAATCCACTTCGAATTCAAAGAATTAACAAAAAAATATTATATTGTTTCCAGATATAGTAATTAGCAAGTATCCCCCTTTCGACGAATCGATGACTGCCTGATTTTTCGATTTGTTACTTATTTTTTTGTTATTGAATTAAGTTGTGTAGATTTCCATACACATAAAAGACCACAAAAATAGTTTTGTTTTGTGGTTGTTACGTTACGTATACGTCTTCTTTGACTAGAATGAGCATTATGAAGAAACTTCAGTTAAGTTATGGTATAGAAAAGGGGGATTCTTTAGTTTTTCCTTCCTGCTGAGAAAGCATTCATTCTCTCAGCTCATTTCTCAAAATACTTCAATCGGTACACGCAAGAAATAGGCCAATTCGGCAGCTTTTTGTTCGATTTCCCGTGGAGTAACATTCTCATCAGTACGAGTCAAGGGAATGGCCCCCTGGCCTCTGATATCCATATAAAGTACACGGCGAGCATAAATACCCTCTTTAACTTCTATTCTGACGGACTGAATATCCTTTATAAGGAATCGGAGGAAGATGCGACGATTTTTTCCAGGGAATCCCCAACGAAAAATACATACCATTCCTTCTTTTCTATCGAATCGATCATAACCACCCCCTACATTCCACGAAATTGTGCACCACAAATAGGAGCTAATAAAGAGACCCGCGATCCCATAGAAAGACATCACAATCCCTTGTGGAAAAAAAAGGATTTGCTGAGACGGAAATAAAGATATCAAGTTTCTCCCAAGATAACTGGAAGTTCCAACCAATAAGAATCCTAATGAACCTAAAAAAAGGATAATGGCCCAGCATAAATTACTTGTTTTTCGCGACCCCGTTATAGGTTGTATCCATATATGTTCTGATCGACAACTCATACTTGATCCGGTTTCGTTTTATTGGAATTGAGAAAATACCCTAGACTTTACTCTTTTTGTTTCCGAAGTAACTCTCATCAACTAGTACTTAGTTTGATGTAAACCTTTAAGAGTAATTTATCAAGTTGGTTAGATCTAAAATAAAAACATACCCTTCGTATGATCCCATCGATATATATATATATAGATATATATATATAGATGTACCGATTTTACAGTTCAGCCATCCGGCGATCCTGAGATTTTTTCAAATAGATATAATTCCTTTACCCCATATCATCTTTCTACAGGTCAAAGAGCTCCTTTCGACGGAAGCGCCGCATGTTATACCTTCTTACAATAAATAGGTATCTGCGTTATGATACAAGTCTTAGTTTGGAAAAAGAAAATGGATGAGAGTTGGGCCCATCAGATCTAAACAGTCTTATTTTTTTGAACATGAAGAAATAAAGAAGCCATTGCCATTGCCGGAAATACTAAGCCTACTAAAGGCACCAAAACAGAGGGAAAGTCGAAAGTTGTCATATAAAGGATACCTCAATTTACTATTTGTACCTGTTATTATTTATAAAGATATCTTATTAAAAATTAAATAATTATAATTAACAATATATTAGAATTCAAAGTTTAATTAGTATAAATCTAAGTACCTAAGTATATATATAAGTGAGTATAGAAGGTACAAAATTTGTATTCTATATACATACGTAAGACGTAGAACAAAAATTTTTTATTTTCCTATAATTTGATGAAAAAAAGAATTCACTTTTTTTCTTGTTGATAGAGGCCTCTTAACTGAATTAGTAATCAAGAATATAGATAAAAAAGAGTTATCCGCTACTTTTGATTCTTTTTACAATTTAGATCTTATGTCAACAAAGAAACCCCATTCATATTCGTTTTACTTGGATTCTGATAAACTAACTACTTGTTTGCTACAAATAAAAAAGGAACTTAATGCTCTATTGAATTTTTATTCAAAGGAAAGAAAGCGTGGAGCTGAAATAACTCACTCAGAACGCTTTTTAAAGGATTACGTGGTACGATTAGATCGAATAAGCCCTTCTGGAATAAATATTCAGCCGCCTGTGAACCTTCAGGTACTGTTTTATTCAATGTTTGTTCAATTACTCTTTTACCCGCAAATGCAATATAGGCATTGGGTTCGGCAATAATGATATCTCCCAACATACCAAAACTAGCAGTCACCCCCCCTGTAGTAGGAGATGTAAGAATTGGTACATAGAATAACTTTTTATTTGATT